TTATGGTTCATATTCCGGGTTGGGGTCATCTCTATAGTAATCGAATGAACCGGATTGTAGACATGAAAAAGTAAGAACTCAGCGAGACCTTATACCCCTTTTCTTTTATTAAAGCGGTAAGGTCTCGCTGAGTTCTTACTCTTAGAGCGAAATGATATTTTGATTTATTCTATAACATACAAATTGAAAAGTTATCCAGTCAACATAATCAAAAAATTCTATTTATAGAAATGAAAAACAGATCCTTTGCTCTGATCCTGATCTTTCAAACCATTCTATTTCTTTGTTTCTTATGATGTTTTTGAAAAATGGAATTGAATCCATTTCTATTAATTAATTTATAGACTTTCTCGTTCTTCCATAATATAATTGTTACGAAGCAACAAAACAAGAAAGAAGGAATCTATTTATTTTCTGGACAATCCAATATATATATATATTATTATATAGATTTAAACGGATGAGACATCCTGGAAATCACTTCTATACTATACTAACGGACAGTAGTCCATAAAAAGGTAAAATAAAAACTGTGATGAGATAAGAAATAAGGATTTGGGTTGGATATGCATAAAAATGGAATCTAATCCGCTAACTAAAAGAGTCCAAATTTTTTTCTTTGAAGAATTGATTGATTATAATTATAAGTGTAAGTATAAATTAAGTGAATAGGTTGAAGTGAATACATGGAAGAAGTTCCATTTACTAAATGAATTTCCCCTTACTAACCCTTTTTGTTTGTCTACTACTTCTTATGAATCTAAACAAAGGAGTTCCGATAGACCCGGAAAAGAAGAAATAGTAATCTCTTGACGAACAAAAGAAGAATCATTATTGTTTCGATACAAGACGACACAAGAAAGGGTAGAAAATCCTTTTTCTTGTGTCGAATAGAAAATTAGGAGGACTTATAATCCCTCCTACAAGTATTCGGCCCTTTTCTTTTTCCCGTCGTACCCTCTTCGTTTGTTTTTGTATGCCTATTGTCTAGTGCTAGGAATGGAATACAAGTAATAAATTCCATAGATCCCGCAAAATAGTCTAAACAAAGCAAACAAAGAGGTTTAAATAATTTTTTGATCATACATATTTAATTGTATTAATCGACAAGAATTCAGTACTTTTTTTACCAACTTGATGGTAAGGAATCTATGCATCTAGAAATTCATTTCGTATAATTGAACCTTTTCAAACTGTTTCTTTTTAAGAACCAAAAAGATTTGTGCCAAAATAACGGATGCCAAGAAGAACAAAAGGCCTTGGACACGTAATGGATCTTGAAGCACTATTTCTGCATCTCCCTGACCAAACCCCCCCACATTAGGATTGCTTGTTAATGGTTGGTCAAGCTTGATGGATTCACCCTCTGAAACAAGAAGTTCTGGTCCTGGAGGTATAATATCAACTACTTGGCGTCCATCCGATGCATCAACTATGGTTATTTCATATCCTCCCTTTTCTTTACGTACTATTCTGCTTACTATACCCGTGGATGTAGCATTATAGACTGTATTGTTACTCTTGCTTCCATCAGGATAAATCTGACCCCTTCCCCTGTTCCCACCTACATATATGGGATATTTTAAGAAGTGAACGTCTTTTTTCGTAGCAGGGTCGGGGGAAAGAATAGGAAAGATGATTTCACTATATTTCTGGCCTGGAACAGGCCCTATCACAAGAATATTTCTTTTATTGGGACGATAACTTTGAAAAGAAAGATTTCCCATCTTTTCTTTCACCTCGGGAGAAATACGCTCGGGGGGGGCTAATTCGAATCCCTCGGGTAAAATGAGAACAGCCCCCACATTTAAAGCCCCCTTTTTACCATTAGCAAGGACTTGTTTCAGTTGCATATCATAAGGAATTCGAACAACTGCTTCAAATACAGTATCAGGAAGTACAGCTTGTGGAACTTCAATATCCACAGGCTTATTAGCTAAATGGCAATTGGCACATACAATTCGCCCAGTTGCTTCTCGTGGATTTTCATAACCTTGCTGCGCAAAAATGGGATACGCGTTTGAAATAGATGTTCGAGTTATTACATATATCATGATCGATACAGAAATAGATCGAGTCATCTGTTCCTTTACCCAAGAAAAAGTATTTCTATTTTGCATGATCCAATCATTGATCCCTGAATTTCTACAATAAATTAGATAGGTAAGCTAGTATAGTTTCCTATCTACGAGTCTGCCGTTGTACTGAAATAATTCTACTGAAATAGGACGAATACCTTGAAGAGGTATAAGTATAAAGAATAAGTAAAATGGAAAATGCTTTCTTTATACGCGAATCAAAATTCTGATTTGATTGATATCAGGAGATCAAATAAGTTCTTCATTCATTCATTGAATGATAAATGACTACAAGTGAAGGAGATACGCGATTTAAAAAACGGAAGATCCAATATTTCACAATTGTATCTAGAATAACTGGAAAAGTGGAAACAAGACTAGATATAATTTGATCGTTATGCGCCAATCCAAAATCATTGTAGATCGAACCAATCATTAGTTCCCAACCATGGGTAGAGTGAAATCCGATCCATAAATCAGTAACTAAAAGAATCGAAAAAGCTTTTATTGTGTCACTTAAGTTATAAAAGAATTCCTGAACCCAAGAATTAAGAATGACAAGTTCTTCATTACCTAGAATAAAACAACCACTTAGAACAGCGAAAGAGATTATATTTGTCGACAAATGCAAAACGATATGGAGATGATATTCATTATGTGTTTTGACCAATTGTACCGTTTCCTTGTGTATTCCTATACGAAGCTTTTGTATATGTGTCTCCGGGTATTCCTTTATCATTTCGTCCAACAAGAATAGTTCTTCTAATTCTATAAATTTTTCTAGAACATTTTTTTCTTGAATATCATTCAAAAAAGTTTCAGATTTCCTAGTATTCCACCAATTAATAATCCAAGGTTCCAGACTTTTTTGAAATGAGAGAGAGACCCACCAGGGCAAAAATACTATAGATGCAAGATAGGGGAGGGAAGTCAATACTTTCTTTTTTTTCATTTTTTTTTTTTCTGTGAATTGTTAATGAACTGCTTCATTTGTCAACTCTATCTGATGTGATATTTCTCTAAAGCACGAGCTCCACAATAAAATATCGAACCTATGCATATCTATTCCCATTTTTGTAATAATTTAGTCCTTAGGTCTAGAAGGAATATAGAAATAGAATAAGGGTCCCTTTTCGGATGAAAAAAAAAATAAATATTATATATATATATATATTTATATATATATGTAGTAAGTAAATAGGATTTTATAAATAAATAGGATTTACGGATATCTCAATTGACCAAATTCGAACGAATTTCATCTTTATTTGTTCCTTTCGATAAATACTCGAAAAACCCACTTGAAGTAACGAATATTATTCGGATTTCAAAACGAAAAACCCCCCAGTATCAATTCCATTAATGATTTCGAAATGTTGCACGGCACCGTATAATCAAAATGCAGAAATACGGTATCAATCCAAAATCTCGAGCCTAAAAAAATGAATTCTGTATTACGAAATACATATTCGATTCGGATATTTGATGAATTCATATTAGACTTTTTATTTTACTAGTATATACTTTTTATTAGTATATCTAGTTTATTAAAGTATAAAAGAGTCGAGTTCGACCCCATACGCATACGAAAGAGTTTTGGTATAGAAAAAAAATGTCTTCTTATTATATTATAGTTTATTATATATATTATAGTTGTTCCATATACGTTTTCCTACTTTTGTTTTATTCTATGCGATGCGGGTCGCTGCGCTAACGGAAGGAGGAAATGGAATCTAACATATTTTTTGCTTGAATGAGCATTCTGAAAAAACTTCAATTGTATTTAAAAGGAAATTAGCAAGTTCCCTCTATTATATGTAGAAAACATTCATTTTTCGGTTCATTTCAAAATACTTCAATTGGTACTCGCAAGAAATAGGCCAATTCCGCAGCTTTTTGTTCAATTTCTCGTGGAGTAAAATTCTCATCAGTACGAGTCAAGGGAATAGTTCCTTGGCCTCTGATTTCCATATAAAGAATACGACGAGGAAAAAGACCCTCTTTAACCTCTATTCTGATTGATTGAATATCTTTCATAAAGAAGCGAAGGAAGATGCGACGATTTATTCCGGGGAATCCCCAACGAAAAATACACATTATTCCTTCTTTTCTATCGAATTGGTCATAACCACTACCTACATTCCATGAAATTGTGCACCACAAATAGGAACTAATAAATAAACCCGCGATCCCATAGAAAGACATCACGATCCCTTGTGGAAAAAAAATGATTTGCTGAGATGGAAATCCGGGTATCAGATTCCTACCAAGATAACTGGAAGTTCCAACTACTAAGAATCCTAATGAACCTAAAAAAAGGATACAGGCCCAGCAAAAATTACTTGCTTTTCGAGACCCTGTTATAAGTTCTATCCATATATGTTCTGATCGCCAGTTCATACTATAATTAGAATTAGATCCGGTTGCATTCGATTGGAATTGAGATAAAAACCAAAAAAATTGGACTTTACTTTTCTTGATGCCGAAGTAACTTTCATCAACTAGCACTATTCTGATATGAACCATTAGGAGGAATTGGTTAGATACATTGAGTATAAAAATATTCACGGATCATTTTTAACCGAATATACCCGCATCTACGTGCATTTATGCAGATATCACGTATCCACATGTATAATAGTTCTTTCGTTTGTGTTCGGAAAAAGTCACATATCGTACCATATTAGACTAAAAAAATATCTGTATTATGATCCAGTGTTGAAATAAATTGATAAAATTTTGTCCCATCGGATCTAGACAATTTTATTTTTTTGGACATGCAGAAATAAAGAAGACATTGCAATCGCTGGAAATACTAGGCCCACTAAAGGGACAAAAATAGAGGGTAAGTTAAAATCTGTCATAAAATGGGTACCTCGATTTAATTTTGCACCTATTATAAAGATATCTTATGATAAGTATATCTATTATAAATAATATTTAAGTAGTTAATAAGTGCAAGGAATGAGAACTAAATGAAGTGTATCTATTCATCTTTCTACACGAATATGTATGATAATCCGCTTTTCATAAATTTGATTATTATTCTCCTGTCCTTATATTCTTCTAATAACTAATAAAATAAGTAGTTTTTATTAAAATTAAATAATTTATTATAAATTCGCGACTCTAACTAAACTAATTCAATCCAACAAACAGGGATTCCTAGTAAAAATGGGAATTTTTGGTAGACATAAAAATCCCTTCTATTCTAGATTTTCTATTTCTTCTATATTTTGATTTTCTTTCAATATTTTTTTGCATTTTTATTTTTATTCAAAGGAAAGAAACCGTGAAGCTGAAATAACTCACTCAGAACACCTTTTAAAAGATTACGTGGTACGATTAGGTCGAATAAGCCCTTATGGAATAAATACTCAGCCGCTTGTGAACCATCGGGTACTGTTTTATTTAATGTTTGTTCAATTACTCTTTTACCTGCAAAAGCAATGTAGGCATTAGGTTCAGCAATAATGACATCTCCCAACATACCAAAACTGGCAGTTACTCCACCAGTTGTAGGAGATGTAAGGATTGATACATAGAATAACCTTTTATTTGATTGATAATTATATAAAGCAGAAGATATTTTAGCCATTTGCATCAAGCTCAAACTTCCTTCTTGCATACGTGCTCCTCCAGAAGCACACACAATAATAACAGGTAGAGATCTATTAGTAGCATACTCAACCAAACGGGTGATTTTCTCGCCTACTACGGATCCCATACTACCTCCCATGAACTGAAAATCCATAACCCCAATTGCTATGGGAATACCGTTTAGTTGACCTATGCCTGTTTGAACAGCTTCAGTTAAACCTGTCCTTCTTTGATAAGAATCGATACGATCTCTATAAGGTTCCTCCTCTGAATGAAATTCAATGGGGTCCGTGGAGACCATATCTTCATCCATAGGATCCCAAGTGCCCGGATCAATCAAAAGTTCGATTCTATCTGAACTACTCATTTTTAAATGATATCCACACTGTTCACAAATATTCATTTTTGACCTAAAAAATTTTTTATAATTTAATCCATAACAATTTTCGCATTGAACCCATAAATTTCTGTATTTTTTATTTATATCAAAATCATTAGATCTTCCTCTTATATTGAAGTCGCGGCTGTTACCACCAGTTCTTATGCTAGAATTCTCGCTTTGACTACCGCTTATGCCTTCAGTACAAATAAAACTGGAAATGTAACTGTCACCGTAATTATCGGTACCACCGAAAATGTAACTATGAATACTGACTTCAAAACGAAGATAACTATCAATGCAACTATTAATGTGATTATTCCAACTAGATTGAGTATCGTACATGTAATGATAATAGTAGTGATTGTTACTCTTAGACCTACTATTCAAATAACTAGAAAAAAAACTTTCTAGTTCACTCAGAAAAAAACTATCATTGTCAATCTCAAAAATTTGATTTTCAATATCAAAATATACAGAATAACTGTCACCATTACTATCCCTAACTAAAAAAGTGTTATCAGAGATCAAACTCCAAATATCCCTGATATCAAATAAATTATTAACATTACTGAAGCTATAACTACCACTATCATTCCAACTAGGAATGTTTTTCTCCGTATCATTTAGAGTGGGTTCTTCACTTCTACCGGTCTGTCCAATAGCATTAAGACTATCCATTGATTTACTTAGCCCACACTTATGTTCTAACTTTTCCTTAGACAACATCGAATTGAACCACCATTTTTTCATAGAGTCTTCCCGCCCCCCCCCTTATTTGATGAAAATATAATGGATGAATAGTCATTCAATGAATAATCATTTTCCTATTTTATTTCCTATCAGAATGAAGCATATGATCTAATCATTAGAATTGTTAACTAACAACGAGTGAGTATTGAAAGAAATGATTCTCCTTTGGGGGAATCCGGGGTATCGCTTCAATATATATATTATTATGATTATGATAAAATATGATAAAATCTTTTCCTCAATTAGAAATATAAAGACAGGTTTCTATCATGTCATGTACAAAAAAGTTCTTTCTTATCGAAAAGATAAAGAGTTGTTTCTTCCTATAAATGAAGAATTCATTCTCGTATAATCTCGTATTGTATAATCAAATAACAAATAATAAGTTTCTATTGCAACATGAAACGAAAAAGACAATATACAGGGTGGGTAGAGGGAACCCCTATCTTGGCTTGATCTATGGCCTGAAACTGCGGGATAGAAAATGATCTACCAATCCCAAGGATCCAGAATTCATCCTATGGATCTGACAATAAAGAACGGAAGTATTGAGTTGTTTAGTCTTGGATTTTCTCTTGTATTTAGATCTTGTATATATACATAAGATAAGTAAGATCTGTACATAGAAAAGATCTATGCAAATACATAGTATAGGATGCTCATTCTTTATTCGGCTCAATCCTTTTTTTT